GCTCGTTGCTTTTTCCCTATAATAAATAATCATATCAATATCAATAAATAAATAAATTGAAGCCATTAGGGCTCTATATCCATTTATTCATCCGACCCAACTTGAAATTGAATTCATTTTGTTCCGTTTCAAAAAAGAACACAACGGTTTGTACCGATTCGGAAAGAATGAAATATTCTCATAACTCTTCGTTGATCCGACATGCTATTTTTTCCATTCATTCCCTTTCAGGATCAGTCGCGGTCTTCCAAACTTTACCGATGGTATGGACGAATCCCTCGCTTCATCCAAATGTGTAAAAGATCCTAGCCGCACTTAAAAGCCGAGTACTCTACCGTTGAGTTAGCAACCCGAATAGAAAAAGTTTATGTAAATACAATCAAAAAAAAAGATAGATAAATGTCAAAATTTATAGACCACCTCTTCGTTCTTATGTTATCGACTTTTAAATCAAAACCCCTATTCTTATTATATCAAAGAGAATTCAAGGAATCCCATCATTTGAATAATATAAGGTAAAAATCAAACCGCTCGGACAAAAATAAATTTATCTACTTATCACGATGAATTATATTTGTTCGATACACTGTTGTCAATATAAATGTTGAGAAAATAATACAATGGAAAAACAAAATAAATGGAATTTATTTCAATACTATTAAAAAAAGGACTTGTGTTGGATTGGCACTACATAGCTGAAAAAAGTTTAGATAGAGGAATAAAAAAAGACCAAGTAGAAAAAAATATCAGATTGAATCAATAATAAGTAACTAGAATAAAAAAAGGGAGTATTCCTCGGTTATTACTTATTAGTATAGTTTCAACGAAAACCGACCAATTGAAGGAACTCCCAGAATTTTATATTTCTAGGATCAAGCAACTCGAGTTTTGTCGTTCTAGAACATGAGATTTTATAGAAGCAATGAAAAATAGCTATGAGTAGAATCCAAAAAAGGAAAAAAAAGTATATATATATAAATACAAAAATTTATATAAGAATTACTATCCCTTTCTATTTCTTTATTTCCTTAATTAATTTTTGTTTGATTAGGACCAAGTTACTTAAAAACCTCTGCCTTTTTTAAAAGATCCCGAACAGTTCCTGTGGGCTGAGCGCCCTTTTCAAGGAAATATAGAATAGCAGGAACGTTTAAATAACTTTGATTCTTTATCGGATCATAAAAACCTACGTTCCGAAGATCTCTTCCTTCTCTTCGGGATCGAACATCAATTGCAACGATTCGATAGACGGCTCATTGGGATAGATCTAAGTAAATGAACAAGACCCCCCCTAGAAACGTATAGGAAGTTTTCTCCTCGTACGGCTCGAGAAAAAATGATTTGGAGTTTTGTCTACGTATAGAATTATAATTTCTGTCAAAGGAGTTGATAAAATAAATTAGAATGGGATTTAACTCATTTTTTTCTTCTTCCTTCCTGAAAAAACAAAAATCATTTGTACCCATAACTCAAGTTGGATAATTCTCAAAGAGCTTAAAAGAAAAAAAACCTTTAGGCAATTTATTTCATTTTTTGAATGGTCTTTAACCCCCTCTTGCTTGTCTCATTTAATCTTTATTATTATCCAGTTATTGAGACAATTGAAAAAACAGTGTTTCCTTGTTCTGGGATCCTTTTTTTGTTTTAAATCAGTGGGTTTAGACATTACTTCGGTGCTTCTTAATCCTTACAAAATGGCAGCAACATACCCCTTTTGTGATTTCTTTAATCATATAAACGCTCGATTCCCGCGTGATACACTTTGAATCGAAAGACTTTTCTCAATTTCAACAAATTTTACTTTTGAATTAAAAATCGGATCCTTTCAATTTCTATATTGATATATATGATATACTTACAAAGTTGTTCCAATTTATTGATTGGTATTAACCCTAGATTCTTGCCCCCTGAAAGATGAATCCATACTTTCTACCCGAGCTCCATCATGTACTATATTCATTACAACCTAACAAAAAAGGATTCTAGTGAAAACAGAACAGATGTCGGGTCAAGAGCACCTTCATTCATAGAAAAGATGGCGGATGTAAGAATAAAAATCCACACCGGATCGTGTCCTTCAAGTCGCACGTTGCTTTCTACCACAGCGTTTCAAACGAAGTTTTACCATAACAAAAAATTCCTCTAATTTGGAACCCATATGGAATTGATTCAATTATGGAATCATGAATAGTCATTGGTTCCGTCGATACATAAACATATTAATCTATACCCTTTTTTTCTTCTATACAAATTCTTCTATACAAAGATGGCAATAATTTTTTTGAAGCAATCTTAGCAAGACCCCACCTATTATTGTATGTTATTGTATGAATGCAACACTTTAACTTTACTTTTTATTAAAAAAATTAAAATATCTGTTTCTTTTCGAATTGAACCATCAATGATTTAAAGCAGATAAATAGATTGAAAAAAAAACCATTTTTTTTTAATTAGTTGAATTCAACTAGGGTGTGACCTATGTTACCATCATATCTTGATGACAAACAAATCTATTTAGTAATATCTGTATGTTGTGAAAAACAAAGATATGATTCATAAAAGAATCATTCAAAATTATAAAAGAAACAAGAATGACATTCTATCCAATATTAGGCATTTAAACATAACGTTACTTTCAAAATAAACTTTTACTCTGATACAATGTATCTACCTGGGACGAAAGGATTCGAACCTCCGAATACCGGGACCAAAACCCGTTGCCTTACCACTTGGCCACGCCCCATCTATATTTCCATTCTACACTAATAAAGAATAATATTAGTATTGGGTCTTGGTCAATTACAGGGCAATTTTATATATAAAATTTTTATAGAATAGATTAGATTCTTGCTAGGATTTTTACGCGTGTAGATATAGAATTCAGCTGAATTCATTGATCATTACATATAATTTAATTAAGATATTCTATGAAAGTATTATTTCTTCTATTCTCCTTTGTTTGAGAATTGGGGAATTTTTGATTGGGTGGGTTCAAAGAAAAAGAAGGATTTTTGTCTACCTTACTTTACTTCATTTTCCTTATATCATTAACTCAATCAAAATGCAATTATCTCCAAGAACAAAACGCCTGTTATGCTTAATATCTTTAGTTTGATCTGCATTTGTCTTAATTCTGCCTTTTATTCGAGTAGTCTTTTCTTCGCCAAATTGCCCGAGGCCTACGCTTTTTTGAATCCAATCGTAGATCTTATGCCAGTCATACCTTTGTTCTTTTTTCTCTTAGCCTTCGTTTGGCAAGCTGCTGTAAGTTTTCGATGAGATCCTTAATATTATTCTAGAAAATTAATGCTTTATTAGTCTTATACTATAAACCTTCGATTCAAACATTGAAAGTCTGAAAGTCTTGGTTGGATAGCTTCGATAAATCCAAATCTGGCTCACCCCGGATTCCCCATTCTGCCCTTTTTGAAAGACCCTATATATAAGGTTAAGGTTAGGATCCCCCGCAATATCTAATTGGAGGTATGAAAGAAATTTTTGGTAATGGAGGATCTATTCTCTTTTCTCATTTTTTTTTTACAAAAAAAGATCTTGGAGATTGTGTAATGCTTACTCTCAAACTTTTCGTTTACACAGTAGTGATATTCTTTGTTTCTCTATTTATCTTTGGATTCCTATCTAATGATCCGGGGCGTAATCCTGGACGTGAAGAATAAAAAGGGGAGTTTTCATTTTCATTGCTTGATTTTTAAATTTTCTTAGGATTTTTTATCTATTCCACATGGTTAACCAGGAAACATTAAAAAGGATTGGCGAATTTTGAAAGAGAAATCAAATATTAAGTCATCAACAAAAACGGAAAGAGAGGGATTCGAACCCTCGGTACGAATAACTCGTACAACGGATTAGCAATCCGCCGCTTTAGTCCACTCAGCCATCTCTCCCAATTGAAAAATACTATGTTATATTACACATGAAATAAGGATTGAAAAAGTATTTCTTTCTCTTTCTTTATCTTATCTATATTCTATCTACAACTTTTATTAGCAATTACAGTTAGTTCAAGTAAGGGATCGAAAGATTCAATAGAAAAAACAGAAAGAAGACCCCTTTGCTTTTATTTTGTTCGAAAGGGCCTTTTTTATTCCCGTGGCCTGGCTTGGTAAGTACCTAGCCGGGCCTTTTTTTGTTCCAACGAATCCTACGGTTTCTCTAATAAAAAAGGGGGTTGCTATTAAAGCAACAACAAAAAGACAAAGGGCTATTTTCGTTTTTATTATTAGATAAAAGAATATAACATCAATACGTCATTTCTTATTATTTTTTTATTTCTTCCTTTTTTATTTTTATGAATTTTTTTTTTAATTTTTTAATCCCCACGAAAAACGTCAACACTCTCATTTTCATGATTCTTTTATGATCCTGTCTTGATTAGCCCAAATTATCCCTGTTCGACAAAAAGCCCTTTGTATATAATAATCGCATTGTAGCGGGTATAGTTTAGTGGTAAAAGTGTGATTCGTTCGAGTAACCCCCTAAAAAAGTTAAGGGGTCTTTTCGGTTTGATTCATATTCCGATAAAAAACTTTATTTCTTAAAAGGATTTAATCCTTTACCCCTCAATGACATATTGGAGGAAAAATATAAATTATCGTGATTTGGATCCAAGGATTACTTAAAAAATTTTAAATTGGTTTATGAAATTGCGAAACATAATTATTCAATTGGATCAATACTTCCTTTTGACTGAGTATGAGTAAAGGATCCATGGATGGAGATAGAAAAGTAGATTTCTAATCGTAACTAAATCTTCCAATTTTGTTTTTATTTGTAGAAAAAAAATTGAAGCAAAATAGTATAGCTATTAAAGGATGACTTTAGTTTACTAGAGTTATCGACATATTATTTTAGCTCGGTGGAAACAAAACCTTTTTCCTCAGGATCCTTTCAAATAGAAATATAGAACGAAGTAACTAGAAAGGTTGTCATAATCATCTTTTTTTCTAGAGGGATCATCTAGAAAGCGAATCTGTTTGAAT